CAGCCCCGGTCGTGCTCTATCAAAAGAGAATTTCTATTCAATGCAAAAGTGAAGTCAAGTAGGATAATTTTCTGATAATTCCCTATCGACAACATATCTAAATAATAGATATCTGTGTAACGATTTATGTTCTGGGGTTTACATATACTCATATGTTTTGTTATAATTGCAATTGAGAAGGATTTTTTGATTGAAAAAATCAATACTGATTAGTTCTGTCTCAATTTGTATTTTCTTATGTCATTAGGAAAACACAATTTGAGATTCAAATCCCAGAATCGTTCATGAATTCGAAGTAAGCAGTCAATAGTTAATGGTTCAAATTTCTCGGCTGAAAATACACATTTGATTTCTCAATAGAAAAGCCAGAAAATGTTTTTAGCATTGTGTATTTTCAGATACTATACAATCAGGGATGGATCAAATCCAATCAAAAAGGGGTGTTTCTTTTAGGACAAGGATTAAGGAAAACAGGAGTCAAAATGCAAGTACAATAAAAATTCAGTAATCCGGGAAAATTTGCATCTATTTTGTATCATTTTGGCGGCATGGCCGAGTGGTAAGGCGGGGGACTGCAAATCCTTTTTCCCCAGTTCAAATCCGGGTGTCGCCTGATCAACAAAAAACTCGAAATCTCTTCTTATCTTCTGTTCTGCTGATATAACTCGCAGAAGTAGAAGCCGAGGAAACCGACTGTTGATACTTTGTTTGATTCTAAGCATGTGGTCTGAAGGTTTTCTAAAAGAAAAGATTGTAAATCCTCCTTCGCATCTAGGATTCAAGGAAATATTCTAATCTACTGGTAGAGGGGCTATCAAGACTTCACGATTCCCTTCTATTACTAAGGGAGTGTCTAATGAGTGGATCTTGAATCAAATTGTAGAGCCTGATAGGAAATTCAATTAATAGTTTTGGAAAGGGGCGGAAGTTGCTTTATATACGACGGACTCGCGCGAATCTCTGAGTGCTCAGGTATCCAATCAATATTAGATTGGATGTATAATTGGCTTTTATAGAAAAAGGGTCAAAAAGAAATAATTTCTTTTCGGCAACCCCTAGTCAAGCCCCCTCTTTCACAGCGATAATCGGGAAAGGGGGTACGGATTAGATCAAATGGAGAAATAGAGTTCTGTAATAGATAGTGATTTCTCCCCTTCTGTTTTTACTTACGAAGGTCACCAAAACAAAAAAAGAATAGGCCTTATTATTCTTATTCCTACATGTTCCCATTCCCTTAGGATGTTACTACGTATTTTGCTTGTGTTTAATCTTTCCCGATTCGAAATCATAATCGATTTATTGGATTGGTTTCTCAATAGTGTTAGGTCAGAATCCCTTTTTGACTCTGCGCCATTGATTCCACTATTATTAGTGAAGAATAATGGAATAATTCCTTCGTATTTATAGAGATAGGGGACATAATTCACATGGATATAGTAAGTCTCGCTTGGGCTGCTTTAATGGTAGTCTTTACATTTTCCCTTTCACTTGTAGTGTGGGGAAGAAGTGGGCTCTAGAAGTACTACTAATTGAGTTGAGGAATCAAACCGTATCAATTGTTTTATAGATCGTTCTGCAACGCGTTTTGAACTATTAAAAAGAATCTGCATTTCGAATTCCATTGGACTCCAATGGAGTAATCTATGATATGAATCATACTCTTTCAATAAAAGAGATATTTCAGCGATTCCCGTGTTTGTATTTCGAAAAGAAAGGGATTCAGATGATTGGAAATTGATTTGAACCTAAAATTCTTCCGAAATTTTCTATTTCAATCAATGCAATGGACTCTTACCATCTTTATAGATGGATACTGAACCGGACCTTTTTTTTATTTCTTTCCCACTCTTCAAAGAAGAAGTCGTTTTGTTAAGTGTATACGCACTTTCTATGAGAAATGATATAGAGATAGTGGTTGTCTAACGAAAGACTATGCAATAATAAGATCTTGCCTCGGGCGAGTCACATATTAGACATTTACCGCCTGGTTTCTAATTTGAGAAAGGCGATTTATGCTTTATCGACTTATTTCATATCCTGGTTCGGGCGTTAAATAAAAATCGGTGAGGTTTACTCTTCCTTATTAGTTTAGTAAATTAGAATCCTAAGAGAAGAATTATTTCCGATTGATCGGAACAAATAGATGTAGCAAATTGGGTGTTATGTTAATTCCATACAATATATGGAATTAATATACACATCTATGAAGAGAATATTGTAGATTGATCTATAAGCCTTTAGCTTTATTCTAGATTACAACTTTATAGACTAAGTTTATAGACTAAGAGATAGATAGTATGAAATAGATGAATCTTTCTTTCTACTATACTATCTATCTCTTAGAATACTGCCAATTATAGTCCGCTCATTTCATTTAAGTTAAGACGTGAAATTGGAATCCTTTTCATTTGACTTCGTCAATTTTTGATAAGAACTCAGAAGGAAAGTTTCATTCAAATTCATTTGAAAATTCAATTGAATTAATCATTTTGACTGACTG